ATCGGGTTTATTTAATCAATATGGATTCAATCAATATAAGTGAAATAACCTAATTTGATTTCTTATTTATTATTTGTTAATAGAGTTCCAACGAAAACCACCTGATTGAAGAAACTACCAGAGTTTTCTATTTTTAGAATCTAGAATCAGATCAATACAATAAGGTTTTGTTGGTATAGAACATGGGATTCTATGGGAACAATAAATAGGTACGAATAGAGCAAAAGAGCAAAAAAAAAGGTCAAAAAGCTTATAGAAAACTATATACGAATCATCACTCCCTTATTTTTTTTCCATTTAATTAAATTGAATTTTGTTGATTAAGAGGAAATTCCTTAAAAACCTCCTCCTTTTTTAAAATATCTTCAACAATTTCTGTAGGTTTGAGAACCCTTTTCAAGGAAATATAGAATAGCAGAAACATTTAAATAAGTTTGATTTTTTATTGGATCATAAAAACCTACTTTCCGAAGATCTCTTCCTTCTCTTCGGGATCGAACATCAATTGCAACAATTCGATAGACGGCTCATTGGGATAGATGTAGATGAATAATACCAATACCCCCCCTAGAAACGTATAGGAAGTTTTCTCCTCTTACGGCTCAAGAAAAAATGATTTGAAGTTTTATTTATGTAGGGAATTACAACGGCAAATGGATCTATAAAATGATCAAATCAATATGATTAAGTCCTTTTTTCTTCTTCAGGAAAGAAGAAGAAAAAAACCATTCGTACTCATAACTCAAGTTGGATAACTCTCAAATTCAAATAGCTCAAAGGAAAATCTTTAGGCATTTCTTTTATTGAGTGGTCTTTAAACCCCTTTCCTTTTTGTTTGTCTCATTTAAAATTGATTTTGATTTGTTTTTATTCAAGTCCAATTATTGAGACAATTGAAAGGGTGTTTCCTTGTTCTGGGATCCTTTATCTTTTCTTTGTTTTAAATTAAATCATTGGGTTTAGACATAACTTCGGTGATTCTTAATCCTCTCAAAATGGTAGCAACATACATTTTTTTTGTGATTTCTTTCTATCAAAGAATCATACAAACGGTTGATTCCTGCGTGATACACTTTGTATCTAAAGAGTTTCATCAATTCCAAGAAATTTTCCTTTTGGATTGGAAACTTGAAACCCTTTCGATTTCTATATCGAAAATATATTTACGAAGTTGTTGCAATTTATTGATTGGAATTAACCCTAGATCCTTGCCCTTGAGAAATGAATCAATACTTTCTAGTCGAGCTCCATCATGGACTATTTACATTACAACCCAACAAAAAAGTAGAGGTTCAAATGGAACAGAAGAAACGATGTCGAGCCAAGAGCACCCTCATTCCTATATAAAATGATGGTCGTAAGAATCCACAACGGATCATGTCTTTCAAGTCGCACGTTGCTTTACACCGCAGCATTTCAAATGACGTTTAATCATAACAATTCTAGTAGTTTGGAGCCGATATGAAATTAATTCCAGTATGGAATCATGAATAATCATTGGTTTAGTCGTTCCAGAGTTTCGTTTCCCCATAACATAAAAGTGAAATATCATACCATAGACAGCAATAATAATATTAAGATTAAGTTTTCACAGAAAAGTGAAAAATAAAATGTGGATTTTTAGTCACAAAAGCCAAAATGCACGACAAATTTGAACCATTAACTATTGACTATTGACTATGAATTCATGAATGATTTGTGTATTTGAATCTCAATTTGTGTTTTCGTAATGACATAAGAAAATAAAAATTGATACATAACCAATTAATATGGATTCTTTTCAATAAAAAATCCTTCTCAATTTCAATTATAACAACATCTATGGGTATATGTAAACACCAGAATAGAACAGCAATAAGGGAGAAGACGGATATATATATATATATAAATAGCTATATCTGCACATGTTTAATAAATACAATCCCTCTTTCTTATACACCTCACAATTGTATTCTACAAATTATATTCAATAATAGGTAAAAATATCTCTCTTCTCTGCGAATCATTTTTTAAAGAAAGGAATACATGAAAAGGGTTAAGTGCAAAAAAAAAATCGACTTTCTACTGTTTCTGATTTTTATGTCTTTATCTCAGTGAAAAGATCAAAAACCGAATCCATTTATTTTTCTGGTATTCAAGCGGATTTGAATCTATAATATATTCAAAATATATTCAGACAGATTAGACTGTGGAATATCATAATAATGGTAGAAATTGAATCGTTTTTGTTTTGATATTCTATACAAAATCCCATAACATAATAAGTTTAAGTAGCAAAATTCTGTTTCTAGGCATATTTTATCAACCCCTTTTCATTTGTATCTATTGTAAATTCCAATTTGAGTAGAAAATTTTTTTTTAGTCCTCTGTTTATACGTATTTCGTACATTCCATATAGGTAGTTGGGGAAAATTTCATGTGATTCAATAAACAGAATATAAATTCCACTATTGTTAGATCATTTATATGATATATGATTGAATGAAGAATGAACCAATAA